TATCTTTTTTTTTTTATTTTTATTTGATAAAGGGGTATTTTCATGGGTTTGCCTTGGTATCGTGTTCATACCGTCGTATTGAATGATCCCGGTCGGTTGCTTGCTGTCCATATAATGCATACAGCTCTAGTTTCTGGGTGGGCTGGTTCAATGGCTCTATACGAATTAGCCGTTTTTGATCCCTCTGACCCCGTTCTTGATCCAATGTGGAGACAGGGTATGTTTGTTATACCCTTCATGACTCGTTTAGGAATAACCAATTCATGGGGAGGTTGGAGTATCACAGGAGGAACTGTAACAAATCCGGGTATTTGGAGTTACGAGGGTGTGGCCGGGGCGCATATTGTGTTTTCTGGTTTGTGCTTTTTGGCAGCTATCTGGCATTGGGTGTATTGGGATCTAGAAATATTCCGTGATGAACGTACAGGAAAACCTTCTTTGGATTTGCCCAAGATTTTTGGAATTCATTTATTTCTATCAGGGTTAGCTTGCTTTGGGTTTGGTGCATTTCATGTAACGGGCTTGTATGGTCCTGGAATATGGGTGTCCGATCCTTACGGACTAACTGGAAAAGTACAATCTGTAAGTCCTGCGTGGGGCGTAGAAGGTTTTGATCCTTTTGTTCCGGGAGGCATAGCCTCTCATCATATTGCAGCAGGGACATTGGGCATATTAGCAGGCCTATTTCATCTTAGTGTTCGTCCGCCCCAACGCCTATACAAAGGGTTGCGTATGGGTAATATTGAAACTGTTCTTTCCAGTAGTATCGCTGCTGTCTTTTTTGCGGCTTTTGTTGTTGCCGGAACTATGTGGTATGGTTCGGCAACTACCCCCATCGAATTATTCGGTCCCACCCGTTATCAATGGGATCAGGGATACTTCCAGCAAGAAATCTATCGAAGGGTTGGTGCCGGACTAGCTGAAAATCAGAGTTTATCAGAAGCCTGGTCTAAAATTCCTGAAAAATTAGCTTTTTATGATTACATCGGCAATAATCCCGCAAAGGGGGGATTATTCAGAGCGGGCTCAATGGATAACGGGGACGGAATAGCTGTTGGATGGTTAGGGCACCCTATCTTTAGAGATAAAGAGGGGCGTGAGCTTTTTGTACGTCGTATGCCTACTTTTTTTGAAACATTTCCGGTAGTTTTGGTAGATGGAGACGGAATTGTGAGAGCCGATGTTCCTTTTCGAAGGGCGGAATCGAAGTATAGTGTTGAGCAAGTAGGGGTAACTGTTGAGTTCTATGGTGGCGAACTTAACGGAGTCAGTTATAGTGATCCTGCAACTGTGAAAAAATATGCTAGACGCGCTCAATTAGGTGAAATTTTTGAATTAGATCGTGCTACTTTGAAATCTGATGGTGTTTTTCGTAGTAGTCCGAGGGGTTGGTTCACTTTTGGGCATGCTTCGTTTGCTTTGCTCTTCTTTTTCGGACACATTTGGCATGGTGCTAGAACCTTGTTCAGAGATGTTTTTGCGGGGATTGATCCAGATTTGGATGCTCAAGTAGAATTTGGAGCATTCCAAAAACTTGGGGATCCAACTACAAGGAGACAGGTAATCTGATAAACATTGATCTGATATGGTATCTTTCGCTTCTATTGGATTTTTTTTGATTTCACTTTCTACATAGATTACCAGATAAATTTTGCTGGATTTAAATCGCCCTTTTCTTTGACTCTTGTCTTTATCTGGGAGATGCTCCCAAATGAACAGGTGTGGAAGCTATAATTGTAAACCACGATCGAATTTATGGAAGCATTGGTTTATACATTCCTCTTAGTCTCGACTCTAGGAATCATTTTTTTCGCTATCTTTTTTCGAGAACCGCCTAAGGTTCCGACTAAAAAATGATTTTTGATTATCTCAATTATAGTTAAAGTATAATGTTACTTTAGAAATACTAATGAATTAATGCATTAAAGTCAAGTAATGAGCCGCCCAACACGGGCGGCTCATTACTTGACTTCAATTAGTCCCCATGTTCTTCAAATGGATCTCTTAGTTGTTGAGAGGGTTGCCCAAAAGCGGTATATAAGGCGTACCCGGTAAAACTTACAAGTAAACCAGATATAAAGATGGCGACTAGGGTTGCTATTTCCATTATTATAAAATTTCAAGACCACAATGGATCTATGATAAGATCGGTTATTTACAACGGTATGATTTACAAAGTCAATAAAATTCAATCAATGCAATAGGATTTATGGCTACACAAACCGTTGAGAATAATTCGAGATCTGGTCCAAGACCAAGACAGACTGGTCTAGGAAGTTTATTGAAACCGTTGAATTCGGAATATGGTAAAGTAGCGCCCGGATGGGGAACTACCCCGTTGATGGGTGTCGCAATGGCTCTCTTCGCGGTATTCCTATCTATTATTTTGGAGATTTATAACTCTTCCGTTTTACTGGATGGAATTTCAATGAATTAGGTTCATAGGAATTGCGAAGTACTGTCTTTTCAATCCAAAGTGAATCACTTAGGACTAGGATTTTTAGGTCATTCCGGCAGTTTGACCGTGAAATTCCTTTGTTTCGGTATTTCCGGAATATGAGTGTGTGACTTGTTATAATTGATCCTATTGATAGTACAGAGAATGGGTCTGTCATCTTGAGAGAGATGGGTTTTGCCTCGTCGGATATTCATTCTAGTATCTGGAGCACGGAATATATGGAATGAAATAGATCAAGAAAAGAAATATTTAAACTATGATTCATACCTACTATTCAGTCAGACCTCGCGACCGGACTCAAAAAATTTCAAAGATTTATTTTCTAATTTCTAATTATTCTTAAATTTTTTGTTTGCTTATTTTGACCAACGGACAAATGTTTCTATGGATTTAGAGTCATTTCATCTATTCATTGAATAAGTGATGATCAAAAGGTTTTTACTCAGATAACCCTTGGGCTTAGCTTAGGGACTTTATTCAATCATCGTGGTTCTAGTATGAATCTTAGGTTTCAATCGAATCATAGGGTCTCAACAAGAGAATTCCTAGCAATTAGAAACAAAAAGAAATCCACATTATACAAAAAATTAAAATTGAGAGACCGAGAAAATTCAAGAGGCCCGTAATGATCAACATAAAAACGAATGAAATGAGCTGACTTGATATTTTGGCATTGTCATCACTAAAGAAGAGCTTCGGTTTTTTTTGCACTTCGTCGTATTTTCAGAGAAGGTTGGAT